CTCGATGGTCATACAAATTAACCGATGATTTTTTTATTGAAGAGCCGGAGGAAGAAGATGAGGAAGAATCGACGGAAGATCATGAGATTCGTTCAAGAAAAGCCAAACAGGTGTTAATTTTTACTGATAATAATCAGAATACTAATTCTGTTACTAGTATTATTAATACTAGTAAGAATGATGAAGCAGAAGAAGTGGCTTTGATACGTTACTCGCAACAATCAGATTTTCGTCGGGATATAATAAAAGGATCCATGCGTGCTCAAAGACGCAAAACGGTTACTTGGGAAATGTTTCAAGCAAATGCTAATTCCCCGCTTTTTTTGGATCGACTAAACAAAACATTTTTTTTTGATTCTTTTGATCTTTCTGAAATTAGAAATTTCATTTTTAGAAATGGAGTCGGTAAAGAATCAGAATCGCAAATTTCTGATTCTTCTTTTGATTTTGATAAAGAAGGGGCAAAAGAACAGGAAAAAAAAGAGGAAAATGAGCGAATAACAATAGCAGAAACTTGGGATAGCATTCCATTTGCTCAAGTTATAAGAGGTTTTATGTTAGTAACACAATCTTTTCTTAGAAAATATATTGTATTACCTTCATTAATAATAGCTAAAAATATGGGCCGTATGTTATTATTCCAATTTCCTGAATGGTACGAGGATTTGAAGAAATGGAATCGAGAAATGCACATTAAGTGCACCTATAATGGTGTTCAATTATCAGAAACAGAATTTCCAAAAGATTGGTTAACAGACGGAATTCAGATAAAGATTTTATTTCCTTTTTGTCTGAAACCTTGGCGAAGACAAAGGTCTAAGGTACGATCTCATTATATAGATTCAATGAAAAAACAAGTAAAAAAAGACAATTTTTCTTTTTTAACAGTATGGGGAATGGAAACGGAACTTCCCTTTGGTTCTCCCCGAAAACAACTTTCTTTTTTTGAACCCATTTTTAAAGAATTCAAAAGAAAAATTAGAAAGCTAAAAAAACAATTTTTTCTCGTTCTAAGGGTCTTAAAGGAAAGAGGAAAATGGTCTCTACAAATTTTAAAAGAAAAAAAAGAATGGGTCATAAAAACAGCTCTTGTTATAAAGCGAATAATGAAAGAAAAAGTCAATCCGATTTTTTCATTTGAATTGAAGAAGGTGAAAGTCTATAAACCAAATAAAAATGGAAAAGATTCAAAAATAAATAAAAAAATTAACCATGAAGGGACCATACCAATTCGATCTATGAATTGGACAAATTATTCACTCATAGAAAAAAAAATGAAAGATCTTTATGATAGGATAATCACAACCAAGAATCAAATAGAACAAATCACAAAAGACAATAAAAAAACAGTTTTAACCTTTGATGATAAAAGAAAAGGATCAGAATCACATAAATCCAGTTGGCAGATATTAAAAAGAAACAATATACGATTAATACGTAAATCACATTTTTTTATAAAATTTTTCATTGAAAAAATATACATGAATATCTTGCTATGTGCCATAAACATTCCCCGAATCAATATACAACTTTTTTTTGAATCAAAAAAAAAAATTATCAATAAATACACTTACAACCATGAAACAAATCAAGAAAAAATTGATGAAATAAATCCAAATAGAATGAACTTCATTTCAACTATAAAAAAGTGGGTTTCAAATACTAATATTAGTAATAAAAATTTAAATAGTTATACTTGCTTGTCTCAAGCATATGTATTTTACAAATTATCACAAACCCAATTACTTAATAAGTATAACTTGAAATATATATTTCAAGATTATGAAACCCATTATTATCTTAGGGATAAAATAAAGGATTATTGTATAACACGAGGACTATTTGATTACAAATCAAGGCATAATAAAATTAAAAAGTCTGGAATGAATGACTGGAAAAACTGGTTAAAGGGTTTTTATCAATACAATTTTTCCCGGATCAAATGGTCTCGATTAGTCCCGAAAAAATGGCGAAATAGAGTCAATCAACTTCGTATGATTAAAAATAAAGACTCAATTAAATTTAATTCATATGAAAACAAAAAAGACCAATTAAGTCATTATGTAAAAGAAGATTATTCCGTAACGGTTTCGTTCACAAAAAAAAAAAAAAAAGTGGTTAAAAAACACTACAGATATGATCTTTTATCACATAAATATATGAATTATGAATATATTAATTATGGGGATAAGAAAAACTCCTATTTTTATGGATCAACAGTACAAGTAAAGGAGAACCGGGAAATTCCATATCTATATAATTTCAATACATCGAAATCCGACGCATTTTATCTATTGGTAAGTACAACTATTAGTGATTATCTAGAGGAAAGATATCCTATTGATATGAATATAAATCGGGATAGAAAATATTTTGATTGTAAAATTCTCCATTTTTGTCTTATAAAAAATATTGATATCGAGACTTGGACCAATGCGCATATTGGTATCAAGATTAATAAAAATACTAAGACTCAAACTAATAAGTATAAAAACAAAATGAAAAAGAAAGATATTTCATTTTATAAAGAAATCAATTTATACAAAAAAAAAAAAACCTTTTTTGATTGGATGGGAATGAATCAAAAAAGGTTATATCATAATTCTACCATAGCAAAACTAAAATCTGGGTTCTTACCAGAATTTGCGCTACTTTTTGAAACATATAAAATTAAACCATGGATTATACCAATCCGATTTCTTCTTTTAGATTTTCATAAAAATGAAAAGATTAGTCAATATGAAAGCATCAACATAAAAAAAAAAAAAAACCTTCCCATATTATCTAATCAAAAAGAATATATTGATTTAGAAAATTCTAACCAAGAAAAAAACAAACAACAATATCCAAAATATCTTGGATATGATCTAGGAAAACAAAACGAAAAAAAAGATGTTGAAGAGAATCGCGCGGGATCAGACATTAAAAAACGTAGAAATAAAAAAGAATCTAAGAAGATCAAGGAAGCAGAACTAGATTTATTACTAAAAAAATATTTCCTTTTTCAATTAAGATGGGATGATTCTTTGAGTCAAAGAATGATCAATAATATTAAGGTATATTGTCTCTTACTTAGATTGACAAATGCAAAGCAAATTACTATAGCCTCGATTCAAAGAGGAGAAATGTGTCTGGATGTAATGCTGATTAAAAAGGATCTTGCTCTTACAGAATTGATAAAAAGAGGAATATTAATTATCGAACCAATTCGTTTATCTATAAAAAGGGATGGGCAATTTATTATCTATCAAACCATAAGTATTTCATTAGTTGATAAAATTAAAACTAATAAAAAATTAATAAAAAAACGAAATGTTGATAAGAATAATTTAGACAAATCCATTGCACAACATAGCGATATGCCTGTGAATGAAGAAAAAAAAAATAATTCTAATTTTCTTGTTCCTGAACATATTTTATCTCATCGACGTCGGAGAGAGTTGAGAATTCTAATTTGTTTCAATTTCTGGAATTGGAATGATATAGATAAAAATCCACAATTTTGCAACGAAAACAAAATAATAAACTGTGGACAATTTTTTAATGAGGACAAGCATCTTAATAGAGATGCAAACAACTTTATTAAATTAAAATTATTTCTTTGGCCTAATTACCGATTAGAGGATTTAGCTTGTATGAATCGTTACTGGTTTGATACCCATAACAGCAGTCGTTTTAGTATGTCAAGGATATATATGTATCCCCAATCCAGAATAAGTTAATAAACTTTTATTATATTTCCTATATATCACCTGACATAACATATTTGATATATGGCGAAAGATGTACATATGCATATGTTACATTTTAGTACATGATATTTATTTATTTTTGGATCTAGGAAAAATAAATTAGTGGAATCTTTTTAAGTAAAAAAAAAAAAAATCACTCTCTTTCGTGAATGTGTAAATGTATTATATTTTATTCTATCGAAATCCTATTTTATGTTTGAAATAAAAATGGGATTTCGATAGAATAAAAAAGTATGAATAAATATAAACTTTTGTTTATATCAGATTAAAATGACTGATATAATCATAACATAATATAATAATAATTATTATTTTTCCTGATCGGTAAAATCTATAAAAAATAAAAAGATAGAAGAATTTTTTTATGGTCAAAAATTCATTCATTTCAGTTATTCTGCAAGACGAAAAAGAAGAAAACAAAGGGTCTGTTGAATTTCAAATATTCAGTTTCACCAATAAAATACGGAGACTCACCTCGCATTTGGAATTGCACAAAAAAGATTTTTTATCTCAAAGAGGTCTACGAAAAATTCTGGGAAAACGTCAACGGCTGTTGGCTTATTTGTCAAAGAAAAATAGAGTAAGTTATAAAAAATTAATTAGTCAGTTAGATATTCGGGAGCTAAAAACTCGTTAATTTTGAGGATTCATTTGAAAATTTTTTTTAGGTTTTTATTTTTATAAACCTCGTTTTGAGAAATTCATGGAATAATGAATTAGGAAAGAAAAGATATGACTGTACCGGCTACAAGAAAAGATCTCATGATAGTCAATATGGGCCCTCATCACCCATCGATGCATGGTGTTCTTAGACTTATTATAACTCTCGACGGTGAAGATGTTATTGACTGTGACCCCGTATTGGGCTATTTACACAGAGGGATGGAAAAAATAGCGGAAAACCGAACAATTATACAATATCTTCCTTATGTAACACGTTGGGATTATTTAGCTACTATGTTCACCGAAGCAATAACAGTAAATGCACCAGAACAATTGGGAAATGTTCAAGTACCCCAAAGGGCCAGCTATATCAGAGTAATTATGCTAGAGCTGAGTCGTGTAGCTTCGCATTTGTTATGGCTTGGGCCTTTTATGGCGGATATCGGTGCGCAGACTCCCTTTTTCTATATTTTCAGAGAGAGAGAATTGCTATATGATCTATTCGAAGCTGCCACAGGTATGCGAATGATGCATAATTATTTCCGCATCGGAGGAATAGCCGCTGATCTACCTCATGGTTGGATAGATAAATGTTTAGATTTCTGCGATTATTTTTTAACGAGTGTTGTTGAATATGAAAAACTTATTACGCAGAATCCCATTTTTTTGAAACGAGTTGAAGGAGTGGGCATTATTGGTGGAGAAGAAGCACTAAATTGGGGCTTATCAGGACCCATGTTACGAGCTTCTGGGATCCAATGGGATCTTCGTCAAGTTGATCATTATGAATGTTACAATGAATTTGATTGGGAAGTCCAATGGCAAAAAGAAGGGGATTCATTAGCTCGTTATTTAGTACGAATTGGCGAAATGAGGGAATCCATAAAAATTATTCAACAGTCTTTAGAAGGAATTCCCGGAGGACCCTATGAGAATTTAGAAATTCGGCGCTTAGATAGAGCAAGGAATTCCGAATGGAATGATTTTGAATATAGATTCATTAGTAAAAAACCTTCGCCTAATTTTGAATTGTTGAAACAAGAACTTTATGTAAGAGTAGAAGCCCCAAAGGGAGAATTAGGAATTTATTTGATAGGAGATAATAGTGTTTTCCCCTGGAGATGGAAAATTCGTCCGCCCGGTTTTATCAATTTGCAAATTCTTCCTCAGCTAATTAAAAGAATGAAATTGGCTGATATCATGACAATACTAGGTAGTATAGATATCATTATGGGAGAAGTTGACCGTTGAAATGATAATTGGCACAACAGAAGCACAAACTATCAATTATTTTTCTAAATCAGAATCCTTAAAAGAAGTCTATGGACTCATATGGCTATTTATCCCTGCTTTGACCCTTATATTGGGAATCATAATAGGAGTACTAGTAATTGTATGGTTAGAAAGAGAAATATCCGCAGCAATACAACAACGTATTGGACCCGAATATGCCGGCCCGTTGGGAATTCTTCAAGCTCTAGCGGACGGGACTAAATTACTTTTTAAAGAGGACCTCCTACCATCTAGAGGAGATATTCGTTTGTTTAGTATCGGACCGTCTATAGCAGTCATATCAATTGTATTAAGTTATTTAATAATTCCTTTTGGGTATCGACTTGTTTTAGCTGATCTCAGTATAGGTGTTTTTTTATGGATCTCCATTTCAAGTATTGCTCCTATTGGGCTTCTTATATCAGGATATGTATCGAATAATAAATACTCTTTTTTAGGTGGCTTGCGAGCTGCGGCTCAATCTATTAGTTATGAAATACCATTAACTCTATGTGTGTTATCAATATCTCTACGTGTGATTCGTTAGAACATGAATTTTGACCTCAAAATGAAATAAAGGAAAGAGGAATTAATGTATTGGATAGATATAGATATTTTTATTTTTTTATTCATCAGAGTTATTCAGGTCGATGAGTTAAACCAGATAGTTATATGAGTAAAACAAAACAGCTTATCAATGTGTAGTAAAAAGATAAAATCTCATTCCCTATATACAAGAATAAAGCAGAAGTAAACATTAAGGAGTATAAACTCTTTATCCCAAGATTGAGATTCTCATCATATCTTGAAGCGGGTACAAAAGATCAACTGTATGGGATTACTGTCTTGTATGTATTACCATACAGGAGATCAATCAAAAATCAGTGGACGGTTAGGAACACCAAGGTACACAAAGGATTAGTAATAGAGATAATGTAAGGTATCAAAAAAGAGGTATTTCCACATAAAACGAATCATAAGATGATAGGGGCTTTAAGTTGGTAGAAATGATCAAGCAGTACTTCCCCACGATTCCGATCTAGAGTATGCTCCTAGTCACTGATTCAAGAAATAACTATCAAGAACGAATTAATCCTTTATTCTCAGGAATACCTCTTATGAGAAAGAAGAACAGGAACAAAAGAAATAGAATATAAAAAAGATCTTTATTTATTTTTTCCTACATCTATATCAAATATATATGTATATAAGAAATTCTTATTCTTTATGATTCAATAAAGAATGTCTAATTCTTTTTATCTCTTGATATAACGAGTATTTTATTGAAAGATTAAGTTATTACGGAAGATTTAATTATAAGGGATGAGATCAATTCGGAAGCGCCCTTTTTTTTATTCTAGCAGACAGAATTCCATTGGTCTAATTTTTGGGACTCTACACGGTATTTTTATTCTATCTACCCCACAAAGATACCTATAATAATACCGAACCAGTCCTTACATTTATTTGTACGCGGCCATAGAGGAGCCGTATGAAGCTGAGGTCTCATGTACGGTTTTGGAATAGCGGTGCGAACAGTTATGTTATTATCGACTATGATTATCGAACAGTTCAAGTACAGTTGATATAGTTGAGGCGCAGTCAAAATATGGTTTTTGGGGGTGGAATATGTGGCGTCAACCTATAGGGTTTATCGTTTTTCTAATTTCTTCTCTAGCAGAATGCGAGAGATTACCTTTTGATTTACCAGAAGCAGAAGAAGAATTAGTAGCAGGTTATCAAACCGAATATTCTGGTATCAAATATGGTTTATTTTATATTGCTTCTTATCTAAATCTCTTAGTTTCTTCATTATTTGTAACAATTCTTTATTTAGGTGGGTGGAATTTATCTATTCCATACATATCTGTTCCTGAACTTTTCGGAATAAATCAAATTGCTAGAGTCTTTGGAATGACAATTGGTATCTTTATTACATTAGCTAAAGCTTATTTGTTTCTTTTTATATCTATCACAACAAGATGGACTTTACCCAGGATGAGAATGGACCAACTATTAAATCTTGGATGGAAATTTCTTTTACCTATTTCTCTAGGTAATTTATTATTGACAACGTCTTCCCAACTTGTTTCACTATAAATAACACAATACAATAATGGTATTCTAGACTCATAACCTCTCTTAAACAAGAGAAAGAAACATCAACTTATTCGTGGATATCTACAATATGTTTCCTATGGTGACTGGGTTCATGAATTATGGTCAACAAACAATACGAGCCGCAAGGTATATTGGTCAAAGTTTCATAATTACCTTATCCCATGCAAATCGTTTACCTGTAACTATTCAGTATCCTTATGAAAAGTCGATCACATCAGAACGTTTCCGTGGTCGAATCCACTTTGAATTTGATAAATGTATTGCTTGTGAAGTATGTGTTCGTGTGTGCCCCATAGATCTACCTGTTGTTGATTGGAGATTTGAAGGAGATATTAAAAATAAAATATTGCTTAACTATAGTATAGATTTTGGTGTCTGTATATTTTGTGGTAACTGTGTTGAATATTGTCCCACTAACTGTTTATCAATGACTGAAGAATATGAACTTTCTACTTATGATCGTCACGAATTGAATTATAATCAAATCGCTTTGGGTCGGTTACCAATGTCAGTAATTGGAGACTACACAATTCAAACAGTTATGAATTCGACTCAAATAAAAATAGACAAAGGTAAATATCTTGATTCAAGAACAATTACCAATTAGTAAGATTTTATTTTTCTATTTTGATAGAAAGGATCCAAACTTCTTTATTTTTTTTTTTTTTTAGTCAATGTAACTAAAAGTAAAACGATAACTATTGATTGTTGAGAATAGCGGGTTTATTTAATATTTTTCGTTTTTATTTGGAAATATAAGATTCCAACTCTTCTTTTCTTCTGAATAAATTAAAATGAAAAAGTTGAGTTGACCCAATAACTTTATCTATATCTACATAAATCTATATTACAATCGATACTGCATTACTACATTAATATTTGATTTAGGAACGGTATCATAAACAATTAAAAAAATAGACTAATTTTTACTTTCTGGACTATTCAGTAAGGTCATGAAATCTTTCGATTTATTTATTTATTTTCTTATTTCATACATAATGGATTTACCTGGATCAATACATAATATTGTTGTAGTATTTCTGGGATCAGTTCTTATATTTGGGGGCCTGGGAATAGTATTATTTACCAATCCAATTTATTCTGCCTTTTCGTTGGGATTGGTTCTTGTTTGTATATCCTTATTCTATATTCTATCGAATTCTTATTTTGTAGCTGCTGCACAACTTCTTATTTATGTGGGAGCCATAAATGTCTTAATCATATTTGCTGTAATGTTCATAAATGGCTCAGAATATTCCAATGTTTCCCGCCTTTGGACCCTTGGAGATGGGATTACTTCACTGGTTTGTACAAGTATTTTTTTTTTACTAATTATTACTATCCCAGATACGTCATGGTACGGAATTCTTTGGACTACAAGATCAAACCAGATTCTAGAACAGGACCTAATAAGTTATGTTCAACAAATTGGGATTCATTTATCAACAGATTTTTATCTTCCATTTGAACTCATTTCTATAATTCTTTTAGTTTCTTTAATAGGTGCAATTACTATGGCTCGTCAATCATAAATACTTATGATTTAAAAAATTTTTAGAATTAGAGATTTGAAATAAAATAAAAAAGGTTTAAGTTTTTTAGTTAAATCTATTGCCAATACCTTCTATTGTTCTGTAATATTTTGTTCTATATCTAGTCAATGAAATCAGTTGAATTGTCATTCATATTTAAATGAATCTAAATTGATGAGGAGTTAGTCAATGATGTTCGAGCATGTACTTTTTTTGAGTGTCTATTTATTTTCTATCGGTATCTATGGATTAATCACAAGTCGAAACATGGTTAGAGCACTTATGTGTCTTGAGCTTATACTAAATTCAGTTAATATCAATCTCGTAACATTTTCTGATTTATTTGATAGTCGCCAATTAAAAGGAGACATTTTCTCAATTTTTGTTATAGCTATTGCAGCAGCTGAAGCCGCTATTGGATTAGCTATTGTTTCATCGATCCATCATAACAAAAAATCAACTCGTATCAATCAAGCAAATTTGTTGAATAATTAAATTAGTCGTAATCATTCATTATGTAATCATTGATTTTCATTATATAAATTATATAATAATAAAATAATAATTTATATTAATTTGTTAGATTTATTTGAATTTAAAATAGAATTAAAATTCCATTAATATTAATTAAATATTGTATTATTTGTTGACCAATTTGAATTCAGATGTGCGACTTGTATTGTATGACTGTGGTTGTTGAAAGAGAAATCAAAGTATCTTGGCACTTTTTCATGAACAAATTTAGAAATATATTGATTCTTAAAAAAATTAATAAATCATTGATTCATCTGGTGTCTACAATATAAACATATAATTAATTTGCTACCATTTATTTTTAGCATACCAGATCGAAAATTTTTTATGTTCAAAACGGGAATTTATAGATTTAATGTCACATTCAGTAAAAATTTATGATACATGTATAGGGTGTACTCAATGTGTGCGCGCCTGCCCCACAGATGTATTGGAAATGATACCTTGGGATGGATGTAAAGCTAAACAAATTGCTTCCGCACCAAGAACCGAGGATTGTGTAGGTTGTAAGAGATGTGAATCCGCTTGCCCGACAGACTTTTTAAGTGTCCGTGTTTATTTATGGCATGAAACAACTCGCAGCATGGGTCTATCTTATTAATTGATACGTTACAAAAACTCCACTTGAATCATTTGATTCCTCATTTACCGACAAAAGCCCGTACTCGATAAAATCAATATATTATTCCGAGCACGGGCTTTTCTGGTCAAAAAGCGTATCTTGTCTTTATCACGAATCATTTTCCTTGGTTAACAATACTTGTTGTTTTGCCTATATTCGCAGGTTCTTCCATTTTTTTTCTTCCCCATAAGGGGAATAAGGTGTTTAGATGGTATACTATATGTATATGCTTATTAGAACTCCTTTTAACGACCTATGCATTCTGTTATCATTTCCAATTGGACGATCCCTTAATCCAATTGGAAGAAGATTGGAAATGGATAAATATTTTGGATTTTCACTGGAGACTGGGAATCGATGGGCTTTCCGTGGGACCCATTTTACTGACAGGATTTATTACTACTTTAGCTACTTTAGCGGCTTGGCCAGTTACTCGAAATTCACGATTATTCCATTTCTTTATGTTAGCAATGTACAGTGGTCAAATAGGATCATTTTCTTCTCGAGACCTTTTACTTTTTTTTATCATGTGGGAGTTAGAATTAATTCCTGTTTACTTACTTTTATCCATGTGGGGAGGAAAAAAGCGCTTATATTCGGCTACAAAGTTTATTTTGTACACTGCGGGGGGTTCTATTTTTCTATTAATAGGAGTTCTAGGTATGGGTTTATATGGCTCCACTGAACCAACATTAGATTTTGAAAGACTTGCTAATCAATCATATCCTATGGCATTGGAAATAATATTCTATTTTGGCTTCCTTATTGTTTATGCTGTCAAATCGCCGATCATACCTCTACATACATGGTTACCAGATACCCATGGAGAAGCACATTACAGTACATGTATGCTTCTTGCCGGAATTTTATTAAAAATGGGAGCATATGGATTGATTCGGATCAATATGGAATTATTACCCCGTGCTCATTCCATATTTTCTCCGTGGTTGGTGATAGTGGGAACAATACAAATAATCTATGCGGCTTTTACCTCTTTTGGTCAACGCAATTTAAAAAAGAGAATAGCCTATTCCTCTGTATCTCACATGGGTTTCACAATTATAGGAATTGGTTCCATAACCAACATGGGACTAAATGGAGCCATTCTACAAATACTTTCTCATGGATTTATTGGTGCTGCACTTTTTTTCTTGGCAGGAACCTGTTGTGATAGAATACCTCTTGTTTCTCTCGACGAAATGGGGGGGATAGCTGTCCCGATGCCGAAAATATTTACAATGTTCAGTAGTTTTTCGATGGCCTCTCTTGCATTGCCAGGGATGAGTGGTTTTGTTGCAGAATTAGTAGTATTTTTTGGAATAATTACCAGCTCAAAATATCTTTTAATTCCAAAAGTACTAATTACTTTTGGAATGGCAATTGGAATGATATTAACTCCTATTTATTTATTATCTATGTTACGTCAGATGTTCTACGGATACAAGTTATTCAATGTTCCAAATTCTAATTTTGTGGATTCTGGACCACGAGAACTTTTTGTTTCGATCTGTCTCTTTTTACCAATAATAGGTATTGGTATTTATCCCGATTTCATTCTCTTACTATCAGTTGACAAGGTACAAGATATCTTATCTAATTATTTTTTATAGATAGTTTTTATTAATGAGACGGCAAGTCTTATAATTCTGTAAAATAAAGTGAATTAGAGTTGTAATGAGATGTATCTCGAGTTTTTGCGAACCATTTGACTCCAGAAATAAAATGGTTCGCAAAAACTCGAGATACATATGAGATGATGTTCTTATGTTATGTATTGTTTATTCAATTAGATGTTAATGTGAATGAACCATAACTATGTAAACCTATTCCTAAAAGATTGATCCCAAAATAACATATCCAAATTATAAGAAATCCTATAGAAGCCGCAAGTGCCGAATGTGTATCTTGTAAACTTTTATTTGTTCTAGTATGTGAATAAATCGCGAATATGATCCAAGTAATAAATGCCCAAGTTTCCTTAGGGTCCCAATTCCAATAAGATCCCCAAGCCTCATTAGCCCATACTGCTCCAGAAAGAATGCCTATGGTTAAAAAGGTAAAGCCTAAACTAATGACACGATAACTCCAATAATCTAAACGCTGAGTCAATTGATATTTGTAATAATTTCGAAATGAAATAAAAGAAGTGTTTTTAAAAACACTTCTTTTATCATTCAAATATTCGACTTCGCCAACAATAAATGATTTAATTACTAAATTCTTGCTTTTAAAAAACATATCGATGTTTTTTCGAAATGTAACGACTAAAAGAGCGACTGATAATAATGATCCACATAAAAGAGCTGCATAGCTTAATAGCATCATACTTACGTGCATCATTAACCACTGAGATTGTAGAGCGGGTACTAATATAGCGGATTGATGCATTTCGGTTGAAAGACCCGACGTGGCGAAACCTTGGGTAAAAATAGCACTTGGCGCGGTTATTACGCTTAAATAATTTTTATTATTTCGTATTTTAGGAATCATATGAATAATGGAGAAACTCCATGAAAGGAAGATTAATGACTCATATAAATTACTTAATGGGGAATGACCCGAATAAATCCAACGAATAACTAATAATCCTGTTATAGATAAAAAGGTAGCTATCATACCTCTTTCCGATGAATTGCGTAATCCTACGATTTCGTGGATTAATAAGGTCATAAAATGAATCGTAATCACAATTGAAATAATCGAAAAAGAGATATGAGTTAATATATGTTCTAAAGTTGCAAATATCATAAAAAGGGCGGGGGTTCTCCATTATAGAATTAAAATCGAGAATTAAATATATTATAGGATCCACTGTGTCCCTTTTAGGGGATGCCGCCACTCGGACTCGAACCGAGATGCTCTAGCACTGCTTCCTAAGAACAGCGTGTCTACCAATTTCACCATGGCGGCTTATTTGAAATATTAATAAATAATAATCAATTCATGTTGAATGGTCAAGATTCAAGGATTCAATATAGTTAGTAAACGTTAGAACCGATGAAAAAAGACTTATTTAAATTAATATTTGAATGTTTACTAAGTATCGCCGTAGGGTTTAGCTTTAAGAATCAACTTTCATGTATCTAGTTTAGAATGTAAAAATAGAGTTATACCAAAACAGTCAGAACTAGATAGTTTTGTTCCGGGCCGAGGGTCGAGTTATAGAATTAAAAATCATCTTTTTTTTTAGATGATTTTTTAATTAATGTATTGAAAATTAATAAAGATTAAAAAAAAAAAAAAAATGTCATATTTATCATAATTTTATTCGAAGCATTTTTCTAATAATTTCGATACCTTAGTATCATTAATAATACTCTTCGTAATTTATTATAAATACTATCTAGTAACTATACTTCTAATTAGGTTTTGGGCTAGGCATATAACAAAAAACTTTTTCTCTATCAATTAAATTTTCACAATAGAATATTTAATTGATAAAGAAAAATTATAATACTTAGTACTATACTAAGAGGCCAGTAAACATAAGAATTCTTATTTACTATATAACACGCCACAGCAGTTAGTTCTTACTAATATTGATATTAAGGAGTTAAATACATTCAATACATTAGTTAATGTGAATCATTATATCTTAAAAATTTTTAAGTTCTTAATCGTATGTCGATTTAGATTATTCCAAAATTTTATTACTTGTTTGTTGCACAAAAAAACTTTTTGAATGCCCAGTGGAAACCGATTTAGCTAAAGAAAGAGCTTTTACCGCCGTTAAATATCCCTTCTTCTTCCAAATATTTCTACGAATACGTTTTTTTGATCGAGAAGTACGTTTTTTTGGAACCGCCATTCAAAAACAAAATACTAATTTTTATTATTGTATGTGAAAGACATATATTTAGATCGTTTTTTCGTCATTATCCATACTTATCCCATGGATAATAAATACTTTGTTCAAAACATGTAAAACATATCATAATAATATAAATATAATTCTATATAATTATATAATATATATGTAAATATGTAAAAATAAATATATACATATATACAAAATATACCAAAAGATTATGAATTATATATACGTATCCATGTATATATACCTATGCCATATCACATATATCTAGGGCTAAATGAAATAGATAATAATTTTTTTTTTTTTTGTTGATTTCTTTTATTATTGTTCTTTTGGTTGGTGGATTTGAAACAATTAAATTTATAACAATAAAAAAACAAATATTTTTTTATGGAACAAACATATCAATACGCATGGATAATACCCTTTCTTCCACTTCCAGTTACTATGTCAATAGGATTTGGACTTCTGTTTATTCCTACAGCAACAAAAAATATTCGTCGTATGTGGGGTTTTACTAGTGTTTTACTGCTAAGTATAACTATGGCCTTTTCGGCCAGTCTGTCTATTCAGCAAATAAATGGAAGTTTTATCTATCAATATTTATGGTCTTGGACTATCAATAATGATTTTTCCTTAGAGTTTGGACACTTGATCGATCCACTTACTTCTATTATGTTAATACTAATTACTACTGTTGGAATCATGGTTCTTATTTATAGTGACAATTATATGTCTCATGATCAAGGATATTTGAGATTTTTTGCTTATATGAGTTTTTCTAATACTTCCATGTTGGGATTAGTTACTAGTTCCAATTTGATACAAATTTATATTTTTTGGGAACTCGTGGGAATGTGTTCATATTTATTAATAGGTTTTTGGTTTACACGACCGGTTGCAGCAAGTGCTTGCCAAAAAGCCTTTATAACTAATCGTGTAGGAGACTTTGGTTTATTATTAGGAATCTTAGCTTTTTATTGGATAACTGGCAGTTTAGAATTTCGGGATTTGTTCAAAATAGTTAATAACTTGATCCATAGTAATGGGGTCAATTCTACATTTGTTACTCTCTGCGCCTTTTTATTATTCGTCGGCGCAATTGCTAAATCTGCACAATTCCCTCTTCACATATGGTTACCTGACGCTATGGAGGGGCCCACCCCTATTTCGGCTCTTATACACGCTGCTACCATGGTAGCAGCGGGAATTTTTCTTGTAGCTCGGCTTCTTCCTCTTTTCAGAGTTATACCTTACGTAATGAATTTTGTTTCTTTAATAGGCATAATAACAGTACTATTAGGAGCTACTTTGGCTCTCGCTCAAAGAGATATTAAAAGAAGTTTAGCCTATTCCACAATGTCTCAACTGGGTTATATTATGTTAGCTCTAGGTATAGGCTCTTATCGAGCTGCCTTATTCCATTTAATAACTCATGCCTATTCTAAAGCTTTATTGTTTTTGGGATCCGGATCCATTATTAATTCTATGGAACCTATTGTTGGATATTCACCCGATAAAAGTCAGAATATGGTTCTTATGGGCGGTTTAACAAGATATGTTCCAATTACAAGAACTACTTTCTTATTAGGTACACTTTCTCTTTGTGGTATTCCGCCTCTTGCTTGTTTTTGGTCCAAGGATGAAATTATTAATGATAGTTGGTTGTATTCACCAATTTTTGCAATAATAGCTTGTTTTACAGCGGGATTAACCGCATTTTATATGTTTCGAATGTATTTACTAACCTTTGATGGGCATTTGCGTGTTCATTTTCAAAATTATAGTAGTACTAAAAATAGTTCATTCTATTCCATATCTCTATGGGGAAAAGCAGTACCGAAAGTAGTCAATAGAAATTTACTTTTATCAACAATTAATAATAAGGTCTTCTTTTTTTCAAAGGATACATATCAAATTAATGATAATATAAAAAATCGAATGCGATACTTGAGTACTTCTTTTATAAATAAATACACTTACATGTATCCTCACGAATCGGACAATACTATGCTATTTCCTCTTCTTATATTGACACTATTTACTTTGTTCATGGGATCAATAGGAATTGATTTTGATCAAGGAGTAGTAGATTTTGATATATTATCGAAATGGTTAATTCCATCGAGAAACCTTTTGAATAAAAATTCAAACTATTCTATGAATTGGTATGAATTTTTTACAAATGCAATTTTTTCAGTAAGTATAGCTCTTTTTGGACTATTTATAGCATCCATTTTATATGGGTCTGTTTATTCATCTTTCAAGAATTTGGACTTAATCAATTCATTTGTAAAAAGGGGTCCTAAAAGAATCATCTTGGACCAAATAAAAAAAGTGGTATACAATTGGTCATATAATCGTGGTTACATAGACATTTTTTATACTAGAGTCTTAATCATGAGTATAAGAAGATTAGCCAAACTCATTCAGTTTTTTGATAGACGTATAATTGATGGAATTATAAATGGGGTTGGGGTTGCAAGTTTATTTATGGGAGAAGGGATTAAATATATGGGAGGTGGACGAATTTCGTCTTATCTATTCTTGTATTTGTCTTATGTATTAATAGTTTTATTAATCTTTTTATTTTATAATTATTTTATAATAAATTTTTAGTGACGGATACGTAAAAGATATTTTTTCTTTTCCATCACTTGGACATGTATAAAAAAAATATTGTGACATTTCATTTCGTACAGCATTTTCAAATAGATCATTTTTTATATATCTAAATGGACGATTCCATCGTTTATAATCGAAAAAAAAAGTCATAAGAGGTTTTTCAAACCGGAAATGGGCATGGGTCTTTTCTTTTTTTTCTTCTTTAAGTCTTCCCAATTCCCAATTCTCTTGATACCCATCAAGATAAGAATCTTCGTCAACAGGGCTATCCTTATAGGATGTCTCTTTAAAGTGGAATTCATCTTTTGTTTTTTCCTTTCCATTCACCCGGATCTCTTCCGTTTCATCTATTTTGTCCGGATCCTCTTTTTCTTCCGAACAAAGGGAAGGGTCTTCTTCGGTGGATCCCCCTTGTTCCTGTTTAGTCGCCTTCGTTTCGGAAGTTGTTTCTACATCGATTTCTTCCTCACTTTCTCCCTTTTCTTCTGTTTCTGAGGTTTCTTTCAGTTTCTTAGTGACAATAGGCGACGGCATTCTGCCTAAATAGTAGACACAGGTGATAAAT